GATATTGAATACAAGGGGGTATTCCTTTTTCCACTGTAATTTTGAAAATGAACGTTTAAATGTCCTTCAAAAGTAAGTAAATAAATCCGACACATATAAAATGCGGTTAATCCCGCCGTAGACCAAGCTATTATTGCAAAAATAGGTGAATACAACCAACTATCATTAAGGATTTCATCTTTGGACCAAAAACAAGCAAGGGGTGGAATACCGCAAAGAGAAAGTGTACCTAATAAAAAAGAATTTTTAGTAATTGGTACATGTTTTGTTAAACCTCCCATAAGTACCATGTTCTGGCTTTTTTCTGGACAATATCCAACAAGAGTTTCCATCGAATGAATAACAGATCCCGATCCTAAAAACAATAATGCTTTGGAATAAGCATGAGTAATCAAATGAAATAAAGCACTGCGATAAGACCCCATACCTAGAGCTAACATCATATAACCCAATTGAGACATTGTAGAATAGGCTAAACCCCTCTTAATGTCTTTTTGAGCAAGAGCTAAAGTAGCTCCTAAAAAAACTGTTATTATCCCTATAAAAGAGATAAAATTCATGATGTGGGGTATGACTATGAAAAGAGGCATAAGTCGAGCTACAAGAAAAATTCCTGCTGCTACCATCGTAGCAGCATGTATAAGAGCTGAAATAGGAGTCGGCCCTTCCATTGCATCAGGTAACCATACATGAAGGGGAAATTGTGCAGATTTAGCAATAGCACCGCCAAATAATAGAACAGCGCACAAAGTAACAAATAAAAAATTGACCTCATTAGTAGAAATCAAGTTATTTAATATTTGGAATAAATCACGAAATTCGAAACTTCCTGTTACCCAATAAAACCCCAAAATGCCTAATAATAAACCAAAATCACCAACACGATTAGTTACAAACGCTTTTTGACAAGCCTTTGCTGCAACAGGTCGTGTGAACCAAAATCCTATTAATAGATACGAACACATTCCAACCAATTCCCAAAAAATATAAATTTGTATCAAATTTGAACTAGTAACTAATCCCAACATGGAAGTACTGAAAAAACTCATATAAGCAAAAAATCTCAGATATCCATGATCATGAGACATATAATTATCACTATAAATAAGAACTAAAATTCCAACAGTAGTGATTAATATTGACATAATAGAAGTAAGTGGATCGATTAAGTATCCGAATTCTAAAGAAAAATCATTATTGATAATCCAAGACCATACATATTGATAGACAGAACTGCTATTTATTTGCTGAATAGACAGATTCATGGAAAAAATCATGACTATACTTAACAATAAAACGCTCTGAAAAGCCCACATACGACGAAGACTTTTTGTTGCCGTCGGAAAAAGAAGAAGTCCCACCCCTATTAACATAGGAACTGGAAGTGGAAGAAAAGGTATTATCCACGCATATTGATATGTCTGTTCCATAAAAAAAGTTTTTTATTCTTAATTAATTGTTTCCGATTCACCGGATCTTACCTCTTTCGAAAAAGTCACTAAAAAATCAAGATATGCACTAATTTATTTAAATTTAATTTCATAATTTTAATTTTATATTAGTATTTATTTTGAGTCTTTTCAAAATCGTTCAAATATTCAAAACAAGAAGTTACAATTGGAGAAATGATATGACCAAGTGCCATATATAAAATATAAATAAAAAGAATATAAATAGGAAATATAATATAAAATATAAATAAAAAGAATATAAATATAAATAAATATATTATTACGAGAAATTATCATAATAATTAATAATCGTAATAATAATTAATAAAAATAATAAAACAATTTAGGCTAAAAAGAGTACTGATGCTGATATGAATTATATGAATTATAGGATTAACTAAGGTCATTGGTCTAATGAAAAAAACTCTTTATTTTAGTTACTTTATTTCAACTCATTAACTAATTCATTATGGGATTGATTGTTTTCCATTTCAATCAAAACAATTTATTAGTAAAGTTTAGAAGATTATAGATCTAAAATGAACTTTTTTTATCAAAAAAAACAGATCTTTCTTACTAGTCTCATTCGAATTTGAAAATGGAATTTAGGTGTATTTTTTCTCAAGTTTTACTAAAAAAAGATTACTAAAAAAAGACTCACGTTTTTAGGCAAAAGTTTACAATCCTTTGAGGTATTTTATTACATGTAAATAAAGTATAGAATAGAATGACGAAAATAAAGGTCTTTTAGGCTCTTTATTTATTTTATTAAGTTTGATTTCTATCACATAGCAGATTCTAAAGATATAACTTTGAGATATAAACAACGAGAATTAAGAGTTCCAAACCAAAAATTTTTGGTTTTACGAATAGTGTATGGAATCAAAAATTTTTTATGTTATTTCGAGTCATTTTTGATCAAATTTTTACAGATATATCTATATCTATCTATATTTCTTTTTTATGAAGAGAATCTTTTTTAGAGAAAAATAGATCATGAATAAGAAAAAATAATTGGTTTTGAACAATAGATGTCTTTCACATCCAACTATAACAATGAGTAACTTCTTCATTTTTAAATGGCAGTTCCAAAAAAACGTACTTCGATATCAAAAAAGCGTATTCGTAAAAATATTTGGAAAAGGAAAGGATATTGGGCAGCGTTAAAAGCTTTGTCATTAGGGAAATCTCTTTCTACCGGGAATTCAAAAAGTTTTTTTGTACGACAAACAACTAAGTCCTAAAAGATTGGAATAATCAGAATGGATTTGACTCAAAAAATTGGATCAGTAATTATCTATTATCTATATCTATATTTGTTAATATCTATATCTATATTTCTATATTAAATAATAAAACAATTGGCAGTCCTAGACTTTTAATCTTATCTTATTCTTTTCTTATAAGATAAGATCAAAATTCTTGTATTTTCTGAAATCTAAAGAAATAAAAAATATTGTATTTTTTTTAGTATATTTTCAATCAGATTTTGGTGGTGGGGAGTCTTATTTTCCCCATCGACCTTTACAATAATGATAATGAAAAATTTTTATCTTTCTCGGGAAGGGCAGATATAAGATTTTTAGTTAAAATTAATGAATTGTTGAAACTAATTGATTTCATGTTAAAAATTTTTGGATAACTTTCTTACTTCTTCATTTATTTACTATTTTACTATATGGAATATGGAATGTATTTATCATATATCTACAACTTTCAGTCCAATCAATAAAAAAACTTCATTGTTGAGATATTATGTACAAGTGTCAATTTGGAGTAGTCAAAAATAGACATATTTTAGATTCATTGATAAAATTTCTTTTTTTTTTTTCTGAAATCTGATAAAGCAGAAATAATGACAATAATAATAAAAGTAAAAAATGAAAAAAAGTTTTTTTCGCGAGAATTCTCTAGTTGCAAGAATTCTATTTTTCTATTTTTGGCTAATATATATATAAACTACTTGAATCTTTACTAAAAAAACTTATTTGAGTGAATTGACTTATTCAATCTCGACGATTGAATATAAATAGGCTATTATGAGTTCGAGCAAGCCGCTATGGTGAAATCGGTAGACACGCTGCTCTTAGGAAGCAGTGCTAGAGCATCTCGGTTCGAGTCCGAGTGGCGGCATGCCATCTTCTAAAAGAGATCCAATGCATCCTATAATAAAAATAAATAAAATTCCCTATTTCTATTTATTAATTAAATTTATATGGGGATTCCCTCCCCCTTTTTCATTTTTATGATGATGATATTTTCAACTTTAGAGCATATATTAACTCATATTTCCTTTTCTATTGTTTCAATTGTAATTACAATTCATTTGATAACCTTATTTGGCAATGAAATCATAACATATGATTCGTCAGAAAAGGGAATGATAGCTACTTTTTTATGTCTAACAGGATTATTGCTCACCCGTTGGATTTCTTCGGGACATTTCCCGCTAAGTGATTTATATGAATCATTAATTTTTCTTTCATGGAGTTTCTCCCTTATTCATATAGTGCCTTATTTCAAAATAAGAAAAAATTATTTAACCACAATAACTGCTTCAAGTACTATTTTTACCCAAGGTTTTGCTACATCGGGTCTTTTAAATGAAATACGGAAACCCACAATATTAGTACCCGCTCTACAATCGGAATGGTTAATAATGCACGTAAGTATGATGATATTAAGCTATGCGGCTCTTCTTTGTGGATCATTATTATCAGTAGCACTTCTAGTCATTACATTTAGAAAGATTTTTTATAGTTCTAAAAGTAATAATTTATTAAAATTAAATGAGTCATTTTCGTTTGGTGAAATCCAATACAAGAATGAAAGAAACAATATTTTTTATGCTAAGAATTATTACAAGGCTCAATTGATTCAACAATTAGATTTTTGGAGTTATCGTGTGATTAGCCTAGGATTTATCTTTTTAACCATAGGTATTCTTTCAGGAGCAGTATGGGCTAATGAAGCATGGGGATCATATTGGAGTTGGGATCCAAAGGAAACTTGGGCCTTTATTACTTGGATCGTCTTCGCAATTTATTTGCATACTCGAACAAATAAAAATTTGCAGGGGGCAAATTCCGCAATTGTGGCGACTCTAGGCTTTCTTATAATTTGGATATGCTATTTTGGGGTCAATCTATTAGGAATAGGGCTACATAGTTATGGTTCATTTACCTTAACCTCTAGTTAACTTCAAGAAAAGTTCTTCCGAATATAAACAGAGTTCAATGCGGTGTATATAAAACACCTTTGTATCAACCGGCCAGAACCATGTGAATCAAGTAGTGTAGTGATTCACGCGGTTCTTGCAAAGACCAAGGATATTGGGTGAAAATTCAAATTCATATTTTGTTTTTACTTTAATTTAAAATTTAAGAGAAGAAAAATCCTTCTTTTTTTTCATTAGCCAACCGACTCTTAAAAATGAAAAAAATGATAGGATTTCTTTTTCTTTAACAAAACTATCTATAAAAATAATTAGATAGAATACCTTCAACCTTGTCAACTGATAGTGAAAGAACAAAATCAGGATACATACCA